CCGATTCATGGGGATATAAAAAATTCTTATTATTCCAAGTTTCAAAATGACTAATACTAAGAAAGGGTTGGTTTTTTTTTTTTAGATTACTATCAATTTGATATGTCTTTTTCGAAAAATTAGAAAAAAAAGAATTCCTCTCCATTGTTAATAAACTCAATTTTTTTTTACTCGCTTTTGTACCTTCTTTACCCCATAGAGATATTGAATGGAACGAGTTCATTTTTTTACCACTATAATTTTGAAAATTCATGTTTAAATGCCCTTCAAAAGTAAGTAAATAAATTCGAAACATATAAAATGCAGTTAACCCGGCTGTGGAACAAGCTATTATTGCAAAAATAGGTGAATATAACCAAGTATCATTAAGAATTTCATCTTTGGACCAAAAACAAGCAAGTGGTGGAATACCACAAAGAGAAAGTGTACCTAATAAAAAAGCCGTTTTTGTAATTGGCACATATTTTTTTAAACCGCCCATAAGAACCATATTCTGACTTTTATCTGGAGAATACCCAACTATAGCTTCCATTGAATGAATAAGCGATCCGGATCCCAAAAACAATAATGCTTTCGAATAAGCATGAGTAATCAAATGAAATAAAGCAGCTCGATACGAGCCCATGCCTAAAGCTAACATCATATAACCCAATTGAGACATTGTAGAATAGGCTAAACTTCTTTTAATATCTTTTTGAGCAAGAGCTAAAGTAGCTCCTAATAGTACTGTTATTATACTTATTAAAGATATTAGATTTATTATGTAAGGTATAACTATGAAAAGAGGAAGAAGCCGAGCAACAAGAAAAATGCCCGCTGCTACCATCGTAGCAGCATGGATAAGAGCCGAAATCGGGGTAGGCCCCTCCATGGCATCGGGTAACCATACATGAAGAGGGAATTGCGCAGATTTAGCAACTGCACCGGAAAATAATAGAAAAGCACACAAAGTAACAAATAAAAACTTTAAATCATTATTATAACTTAAATTATTAAATATTTCGAACAAATCCCGAAATTCAAAACTACCTGTTATCCAATAAAGACCCAAAATTCCTAAGAATAAACCAAAATCCCCTATCCGATTAGTTACAAAAGCTTTTTGACAAGCATTTGCCGCAACAGGTCGTGTGAACCAAAAACCTATTAATAGATAAGAACACATTCCGACCAATTCCCAAAAAATATAAATTTGTATCAAATTAGAACTAGTAACCAATCCCAACATGGAAGTATTGAAAAAACTCATATAAGCAAAAAATCTTAAATATCCTTGATCATGAGACATATAATTATCACTATAAATAAGAACGATAATTCCAACAGTAGTGATTAATATTAACATAATAGAAGTAAGTGGGTCGATCAAGTGTCCGAACTCTAAAGAAAAATCATTATTGATAGTCCAAGACCATACATATTGATATATGGAATTGCTATTTATTTGCTCAATAGACAGATCCGCCGAAAAAAGGAGAAGTATACTTAATAAGAAAACACTAGGAAAAGCCCACATACGACGAATACTTTTGGTTGCCGTTGGAAAAAGGAGAAGCCCTACTCCTATTAAGACAGTAACTGGAAGTGGAACAAAAGGTATGATCCATGCATATGGATATGTATGTTCCATAAAAAATAAAACCCCTTTTTGATTATTAATTAATTGTTTCCGATTCACCAGATCTTATTTCTTTTGAAAGAACTCAATAAAAAAATTAAGATATGCAAGACCTCATTCTTATATTTTTAATCTAATATTCTGATTCTTTACCAAATCTGTCAAATATGCAAATTAATAAGTTACAATTGATCAAATGATATAATCGTTACTAGTGAAAAGTTAATACTTAATTATTAAGATTAAGTAAGATCTTTATGCAGATATAGAAAATTTCAATTATTTTTAGGAATAAAAAATTGTACCAAATAAGGGTACTTAATTTTGATATGAAGCATAGGAGCTACCAAGGTCAATAACTTCATCCAAGAAAAAAGACCCATTAATGAGTTTTTTATTAGGAATCATTAACGGGTTAATTGTAGAATAGAATTCTAGAACTTATTTATTGTCTTCCATTCCATTCCAATAAAATATATTTAGTTTTATAGGTTTATAGGAAGACACTATGATATCTGTCAATTAAAATAAACGAAGGAATTACTAAACTACCCTTTGACCTTTTTGTATGGAGGAAGTTCTCTTTTTAAAAATTGATTACGAATCTCATTCAATTAAAATTGAATAATACAAAAATTAGGTGTATTCTCTATTTTAGCTTGACCCATTAATAGAATAAAAAAGTGAATCTTTGTTTTTATTAGTTTTTGGATTTATTTCTTATTTTTTAACTTTTTGATATATTTTATTACAAATTATTAGAAGCACGCCGAAAATAGACCAAAGAATCCTTTTTTCTTTTTAGTTTATCAGATTTCCTTGGTACATTTGATACTGTAGTTTGAATACACGGATATAAAAGCATCCATTACTGTTAGTATATTAGTAATTCTTTGTTCGTCCGGATAGTTTCTTTTATGTACTATATATATAAATAAAAACTAAATATTAATATTTGATGTGATTTTCACAGATACGGATCCATAATTTTGTTTTTTACGCCAATAGTATCATCTATAAAATAGATAGATAGATGTCTTTCACATCCAACTATAGCAATGAGTAGTAATCTCTTAATTTTGAATGGCAGTCCCCAAAAAACGTACTTCTATGTCAAAAAAACGTATTCGTAAAAATTTTTGGAAAAAGAAGGGATATTGGGCAGCATTAAAAGCCTTTTCATTATCAAAATCTCTTTCGACCGGAAATTCAAAAAGTTTTTTTGTGCCAACAAATATAAAAAAATAATAAAACTTTGGAATAATTTGCATTGGAACTGACTCAAAAATGAGTTAGTTTTTTGTTATATGTTCTATATAATTCACAGCCTAATGTTTTGAACTGATCAATAAGAAATAAATCAATAAGAAATAAAGAAATAGAACTTTTTTTGATTTATGTTATTTAGATAAGAATTCTTAAAGTTTAAAAATAAAAAATAGTATTTTAGTTCTGTTACCAAAAAAGTTATAAAGGACGTTTTTTAGTTCTATCTCTAGATAGTTCTTCCCTCTATCTAGGGATAGAACTATCTAGTTATAATCTAGTTATAACAGTTCTATTCCAACGGAGGATAAACTACGCGAGAGCTTATTGTTAAGTTGTTAAGTTAAAAACTTAAATATAACGGAACATGAGAAGTACTATTATTGAACGTTCAAATACCTATTAAAATGGATTCGTATTCATGAATTTGAATCTTTCCTAAACATGAATTGACTACTTAAATCTCGACGCTTAAGTATTAATAAGTTATTATTATTTTGAACAAGCCGCTATGGTGAAATCGGTAGACACGCTGCTCTTAGGAAGCAGTGCTAGAGCATCTCGGTTCGAGTCCGAGTGGCGGCATGGGATCTTCTAAAAGAGATAGAACAAGTCCTATAAGTAATGAAATTCCCTATTTTAATTTCCTAATCATAATTAGGGGACTCTCCCCTTTTTCCTTTTAAAACATAAAAATATGATATTTTTGACTTTCGAACATATATTAACTCATATATCTCTTTCTATTATTTCCGTTTTAATTACAATTTATTTGATAACCTTATTAGTGGATGAAATAGTAGAACTAGAAAATTCATCAGAAAAGGGGATGATAGCTATCTTTTTCTGTATAACAGGATTATTAATCACGCGGTGGATTTATTCGCGACATTTTCCATTAAGTGATTTATATGAATCATTAATCTTCCTTTCATGGAGTTTCTCCATGATTCATATGGTTCCATATTTTAAAAAACATAAAAATAATTTAAATGTAATAACCGCGCCAAGTGCTCTTTTTACCCAAGGCTTTGCTACTTCGGGTCTTTTAACTGAAATGCATCAATCCGCAATGTTAGTGCCTGCTCTACAATCCCAATGGTTAATGATGCATGTAAGTATGATGGTATTGGGCTATGCGGCTCTTTTATGTGGATCATTATTATCAGTAGCTCTCTTAGTCATTACATTTCGAAAAGACATAAGGATTTTCGGTAAAAGCAATTATTTAGTAACTGAATTACTTTCCTTTGATGAGAGCCAATACATAAATAAAAGAAGCACTATTTTACGAATGAATTCCCTTCTTTCTGAAAGGAATTATCACAAGTACCAATTGATTCAACAATTAGATTATTGGAGTTATCGTGTTATTAGTCTAGGGTTTCTCTTTTTAACCATAGGTATTCTTTCCGGAGCAGTATGGGCTAATGAGGCATGGGGATCATATTGGAATTGGGACCCAAAAGAAACTTGGGCCTTTATTACTTGGACCATATTTGCGATTTATTTACATACACGAACAAATCAAAATTTGCAAGGTGCAAATTCCGCAATTGTGGCTTCCGTGGGGTTTCTTATAATTTGGATATGCTATTTCGGGGTCAATCTATTAGGAATAGGACTACATAGTTATGGTTCATTTAACATCTAAAAATAGAATTTCAGATTAAGGGCTTTACGAATACAGATGTAGGACAGCTTATATATATTTATAAAATTTGTATATAAGAAAACTTTGTGTATGTAAGCCGGCGAGAACCATTTGAATCAAGTAGTCTAGTGATTCGAATGGTTCTGACAAAGGCGAAAGATAACAGGTTACAATTCCCTTCCCTTTTTTCTTTTTAATATATAATATTTAAGGATAAGAAAAAATAAGCGTTTTTTTATTCTACTTTGATTCTACAACAAATAATTCAAAAATGACTAAGATCAAAAAAATTAGATATAAGAGTTTCGACCTTGTCACCGGATAATGAAAGAATGAAATCGGGGTAAATACCAATCCCTATTACCGGGAGAAAGATAGAAATCGAAAGAAATAACTCTCGCGGTCCAGAATCAAAACAAGAAGAGTTTGGGGCATTAAATAGCTTGTATCCATAGAACATCT